TTCTATCTAATTACTTTCATGGGTAGCTTTCATGGATGGATTTTTTTATGGTTATGGGCAGCACAGAAGATCCAATCCAATAATCCTGCACTGCTGTTTACAAACAAATAAATCGTTGGCTAGACCAATCAAAAGGAAAAGAGGATTTTTCCTTCTATCAAGTAAAAAATGCAATTAAATGAAGGAAATTGTAATCAGAAATATCTGGAGTTTTTAATAAATAATAAAAACTCCAGATATTTCTGATTACATATCTATCTTTCACCTTATACATATAAGGTATAAATGAGATAATATTATGGTATATGAGAGGGGTATATGAGAATGAAAGGGTATGTGTACAATCTTTCTATGTATTCTGCAGTTTTTTTCCTCAATTAGATGTTTAATGTGAATGAACCATAACTATGTAGCCCTCTTCCTAATAGATTGACCCCAAAATAGCAGATCCAAATTATAAGAAATCCCATAGAAGCCACAATTGCTGAATTTGCACCTTGAAAACTTTTATTTGTTCTAGTATGTAAATAAATCGCGAATACGGTCCAAGTAATAAATGCCCAGGTTTCTTTTGGGTCCCAATTCCAATAAGATCCCCATGCCTCATTAGCCCATACTGCTCCTGAAAGAATACCTATAGTTAAAAGGGTAAAACCCAAGCCAATGACACGATAACTCCAATAATCCAATTGCTGAGTCAATTGATATCTGTGATAATTTCTAAACGAAAAATTCACGTATTGGGTCTCATCAAAAGAAAATGAACTAATTAATAAATTATTGGTTTTACCGAAAATATCTATTTTTCTTCTAAACGTAATGACCAGGAGAGTTATGGATAATAATGATCCACATAAAAGAGCTGCATAGCTCAACAACATCATACTTACGTGCATCATTAACCAACGGGATTGGAGAGCAGGCACTAATATTGCGGATTGATGCATTTTAGTTAAAAGACCCGAAGTGGCAAAGCCTTGGGTTAAAATAGCGCTTGGGGCGGTTATTTTACTGAAAAAATTCTTATAGTTTTTAAAATATGGAACTATATGAATAAGGGAGAAACTCCATGAAAGGAACATTAATGATTCATATAGATCACTTAATGGTACATGTCCCGAATAAATCCAACGAGTAACTAATAATCCTGTTATACAGAAAAAAGTAGCTATCATGCCTTTTTCTGACGAATCACATAGTCCTACAATTTCATAGACCAAGGTCATCAGATGAGTAGGAATCACAATTGAAATGATCGAAAAAGATATGTGAGTTAATATATGTTCTAAAGTTGCAAATATCATAAACAGTCATTTTTTTTTTGTTATAGTTATAAAAAAGGGAACCCTTCCTTAATTACCGAATGTAATTATGGTATCGAATTAAAGGATCCGTTGTGTCTTTTTTTGTTTTAGAGAATGCCGCCACTCGGACTCGAACCGAGATGCTCTAGCACTGCTTCCTAAGAACAGCGTGTCTACCGATTTCACCATGGCGGCTTGTTCGAAGTAATACTAACCCATGCATATTCAATCGTCGATATTGAGAGGTTCTTGCAATAGATTATTATTGAATAAATCGAAGAATAGCCATTCAAGTCAATATTTGAAGGTTCAATAATTGTTACTAGCTTACCTTAAAGCTTAGTAATAGTGAATCGATGGGGAAAATGGCAATCCCCATCTCGCAAATCATATAAAAATGTACTCTATTCACTATATTGAACCTTGTATCTTGCGTCTAATAATGCCCTTTTTTCAAAAAAACACAAATAGTGCCATTTTTAGGGCCCAGTATATGATACAGAATCATTAATTTATCCAATCATTGATTGATGTTGATTTAGATCATTTGAAGGGTTTCTTATCACATTATTATTTATTCTTTGCTTTTTTATTTCATTTTTTTTGTCGTACAAAAAAACCTTTTGAATAACCGGTAGAAATGGATTTAGCTAAAGAAAAAGCTTTTACCGCTGCCCAATATCCCTTTCTCTTCCAAAAATTTCTACGAATATGCTTTTTTGATATAGAAGTACGTTTTTTTGGAACCGCCATGCAAAAATTCACTTTTCTAAGTTGAATGTGAAAGACATGTATTGTTCAAAATAGATCATTAATTCTTTCTATTCATATATCTATTATATAGTTTATAGATTTTCTTCATAACATACAAATATGCGCATATAGCATATAATTATTGCTAGGGACTAAAACTCAAGTTGGAGAATAAAAAGAAAGGAGATGCGATTCGCTAGGTATAACTCTCATAGAAAAAAGAGTTATCTTTTTTCTCTTTTTTAAGTATTCATTATCATTATTATTGCATACAATGACAATCTCAGAAGAAAGAAAATTGTACTGATTGTTTCATATCTCCATTCATTAGGATCGATGGTATCAACTACCGATGAAATCGAACCCCGCTGATAACTGATAAATAAGATAAAAAAGAAAAATCAAATAAAAGGTTCCAATTCCTATCTCAGTCTATTTGAAATATACCATATATATAACCTACATATACCTACCGTCGTAATACATTTAATAACAATAACCAGAAATTCATTACCTACATGAAATAAAACAATAAGATTTTCTCTACCAATTGATCACATTAAAGCATAGCGTCCCCACGATTCGAATAATACTTTTGTTCAATGATCCATTACTTGAACTTGATTAAGGCAATTTAAGTAACCTCTTACTTCACCTTCTTACTTCACCCATATGGGTGGTTACAAGTATCATAGAATTTCCCACAAGTTCTGGTGGAAGCCAATCAATCAGTTTCAAATCAAATTTAAATTAGTTAATGATTTTGGATAAAAGATCTTGTTGGGTTGAGTTATTTGTGGATCTCATGATCCATATCAAAAGCTAATAATTACTTAACCCCTAGTATTAAGCAAAAATTTGCTTAATTATATCATTTGACCAATTCAATTGTAACTCCTTGGGTCAAATTTAAAATAGTCGAAGAAGAGCGAGATTAATAAAAAAGAATATTCTTTTCCGTATCCTTATTTTGGTTTGTGTTTAAAAAAAATAAATAATAACTGGTGATGAATATGAATTGGGAACAATAATTAATATAATTAATTAGAAGAAAATAGAGGAAAAAGGTTTGATTTAATTTTATTATTATGGAACGCACATATCAATATGCATGGATTATACCTTTCGTTCCACTTCTAGTTACTATGTTAATAGGATTGGAACTCCTGCTTAATCCGACAGCAACAAAAAATATTCGTCGTATATGGGCTTTTCCCACTGTTTTATTGTTAAGTATAGTTATGGTCTTTTCCACCAAGCTGGCGATCCAGCAAATAAATGGTAGCTCAATTTATGAATATCTATGGTCTTGGAGCATCACTAGTGATTTTTCCTTAGAATTCGGCTACTTGATTGATCCACTTACTTCTATTATGTCGATATTAATCACTACTGTTGGAATCATGGTTCTTATCTATAGTGATAATTATATGTCTCATGACCGAGGATATTTGAGATTTTTTGCTTATATGAGTTTTTTCAATACAGCGATGCTGGGATTAGTTACTAGTCCCAATTTGATACAAATCCATATTTTTTGGGAACTAGTGGGAATGTGTTCCTATCTGTTAATAGGTTTTTGGTTTACCCGACCAATTGCAGCAAATGCCTGTCAAAAAGCGTTTGTGACCAATCGTGTGGGGGATTTTGGTTTATTATTAGGAATCCTAGGTTTTTATTTAATAACAGGTAGTTTCGAATTTCAGGATTTATTCGAAATATTCAATGATTCGATCATTAATAACAATGAGATTAATTCCTCATTTGCTACGCTTTGTGCCTTCTTATTATTCCTCGGTGCAGTTGCTAAATCTGCGCAATTCCCACTTCATGTATGGTTACCTGATGCTATGGAGGGACCCACTCCTATTTCGGCTCTTATACATGCGGCTACTATGGTAGCCGCAGGAATTTTTCTTGTAGCTCGGCTTCTTCCTCTTTTCATAGCCATACCTTACATAATGAATATCATATCTTTCATAGGTGTAATAACGGTACTATTAGGAGCTACCTTAGCTCTTGCTCAAAGAGATATTAAGAGAAGTTTAGCTTATTCCACGATGTCTCAATTGGGATACATTATGTTAGCTTTGGGTATAGGTTCTTATCGAGCCGCTTTATTCCATTTGATCACTCATGCTTATTCTAAAGCATTATTGTTTTTAGGGTCTGGATCAATCATTCATTCCATGGAACCCATTGTTGGGTATTCTCCGGCTAAGAGTCAGAACATGGTTCTTATGGGCGGTTTAACCAAATATATGCCAATTACAAAAACAACTTTTTTTTTAGGTACACTTTCTCTTTGTGGTATTCCACCCCTCGCTTGTTTTTGGTCTAAAGACGAAATTCTTAATGATAGTTGGTTGTATTCACCGATTTTTGCGATAATAGCTTTCTACACAGCAGGATTAACTGCATTTTATATGTTTCGTATGTATTTACTTACTTTCGAAGGGCATTTACGTAGTCATTTTCAAAATTACAGCGGACACACAAATAGTTCCTTCTATTCAATATCCATATGGGGGCAAGAAGGTTCCAAACCTGTTAGCAGTAATTTGCTTTTAACAACAAGGAATAATAATGACAAGTCCTCCTTTTCCAATTGCTCGTTTTCTAATACATATAAAATTGCCGGTTATGTAAGAACCATGCGATCATCTTTTAGTACTCATTTTTTAAATAAAGACTTTCATACTTTACTATATCCGCATGAATCGGACAATACCATGTTATTTCCCCTGCTTATATTGTCCATATTTACTTTGTTCGTTGGATGCATAGGAATTCATTTCGGGCACGAAGTAATGGAGGTTGACATATTATCGAAATGGTTAACCCCATCGATGAAACTTTTACACCAGAATTCAACTGATGAAGATTGGTATAAATTTTTGACGAATGCATTTTATTCAGTTAGTATAGCCTACTTCGGAATAT